TCATAATGAATAAAAATCAAATAGAAAAAACAGAGATAAGATATAAAGAAGGCTTTTTTTTCAAGTCCTACTTTTTGTTTATCAGATGTAACATAAAATAAACATAATAATTCAATTTTTTGAATTAGGGAGAGATGGCTGAGTGGACTAAAGCGTCGGATTGCTAATCCGTTGTACGAATTTTTGTACCGAGGGTTCGAATCCCTCTCTTTCCTTTTCCATTGATTGATGATTTGGCATTTTTTTCTTTTGAACTGATGGAGCTTCTTTTTTTTGTTTTCCTTCCTAGTTTTTTTAATTGTTTTTACTAGTTAAATATGTAAAATAGATAGAAAAGCGAAAAATATTTTTAAATCCAGCACAAGTAAGGAAAAAATATAAAACAAAAAAGATTTTCTTATTCTTCACGTCCTGGATTACGTCCTGGATCGTTAGATAGGAATCCGAAAATGAAAAGAGAAACAAAGAAAATTACTATCGTGTAAACAAATAGTTTTAGAGTAAGCATTACAAAATCTCCAAGATTATTAAAAAAAAAAAAAACGACAGAGAAAGAGAATAGATTCTCTTCTATTTCACATTATGTTTCCTTTGATACTAAGTTTCTAAGAAATACAGTGATTTCGAGGAAATAAAAAAATTAGGAAATTTATTTGTAGTAAGAGTCCAACCTTTATATAACCATTACCAATAATTACAAAAAATTTCAATATTGGAATCAAGGATTCACACTGTAAGACTTATCTGATTTTATAAAATATTAAAATGTTGGGATTTTTGTTTTCGAATAAATTCTGAATTTTTTTAGGAAATTATTCAATATCAAATTACAGATCTCATCGAAAACTTACAGCAGCTTGCCAAACAAAAGCTAAGAGAAAAAAGAATAGGGGTATTACTGGCATAATATCTACAATTGGATTCAAAAAAGCATAAGCTTCAGGTAATTTCGCCAAGAAAAAACTACTTGAATAAAGGGCAGAGTGAATAGAAATACAGACCAAGCTAAAGATATTAAGCATAACAAAAATGTTGTTCTTTAAAAAAATGAATTGTATTTTTGCTTTTTTTTTTTTATTGTATTTTATTATATTAATTTATATTATATATATATTATATGATTTAATTAATTTAATATAATTTAAATTGATTATACAAGTATATTAAGAATTCAATATTAAAAAATTATATTATAAAAAAAGAATATATGAAATATATATCTAGATTAATATTTTTATTCTATATCTTTCTATCTATCTTTCTATTCTATATAATCTATATAATATAAGAAAAAAATAGAAAATAATTTTCAAAATGGATAATATAATAATTGAAATAGAAATAATTAAAATATGGATATTCAATTCATATTTCTTATAAATTCATATTTATGAATATTCATAAATGAATAACTGAGTACTAAAACTAAAAAAAATGAATAAAATAAGATCAGATTATTCTATAGAATAACTTTAGACTTGGAATTGACGAACAACCAATAATAGTATTTATTAGTGTCGAATCGAAAATGGGGCGTGGCCAAGCGGTAAGGCAACGGGTTTTGGTCCCGTTATTCGGAGGTTCGAATCCTTCCGTCCCAGATCATATTTATTCATGATATATACTAATTTGGATACAAATTGTATTGTCTTGTATATCTGAATAAAGATTACTCCCCCCTTTTTTCTCATTCGTCTCTAATCTAAAGTGAATAGCTTATGAATATGTAGATGTAGATTCATAAGCGACTCAATTTTTTTGTCTTTTTTATTCAAATATTATCTTATATTTATATTATTATATTATATTTTTATTGTAATAATTGTGGATAATAGTTTAAATATTAAATATATTTATTGAATAAATGACTACGCACAATTTCAGAATCCATTAAATACCAGATCTAACTAAAAAGAATTTTATGGTAAAACATCGTTTTAAACGATGTGCTAAAAAGCACAGTGGATTCTGACATCCGCCATTATTTCTAGTAGAATAAAAGATATTCTATATCTTAATCTATATAAATTAGATAAATCGGGATGCTTTTGGCTCGACATTGTTTGTTCTGTTCCACTAGAACTCATTCATTGTTTGGGGGATAGGGATTGATCATGTAATTTGAAAGAAACAAAATGGGTGATATGTTGCTGTCATTTTTGAAACAATTAAATAACCCCGAAGTAAGATATAAACCCAAAGATTCAAGAAAAAGCTAAAGGATCTTGGAAGACGTAAATACCATTTTCAAACTGTCTCCACATTTTGAAAAAAAAAAAAAAAGAATAAGAAAAAAGGAAACCATCCATAGTCTAATTCGGAAAGTGGATTTTTATAATCCAATAAAGAATCAAACTTATTGAAATATTCCCTTTATTCTAAATGTCCTTGAAAAAGGCGCTCAACCTACAGGAACTTTTATGGAACTTTGCCCTAATCAACAAACCAAATTCAATTAATGAAAATGAAATTAAGAGGGTTTTAATAAGAATAACTTCTATCATAGATTTATAGAACTCTTTGATCCCCCTGTTCTCTTGTTTTCTTCATACCTAATACCTATTTTTTGATTTCTTGTTCTTTTCATAGTCATAGAATGTTGTTTTCTATAACCATAAAAAAAAAAATAGATTTTTTTATCTTACAAATGAAAATAAAATACAAATAATAGATAGAAGTTATAATATATGAAAAAATAAATTGATAATCACTCAATGAAGTTTCATTGAATGACTATTCATCTATTATATTATATTTCTATATATTTTCATCTAAATAGAGGAAAAAAACTCTATTTTAAACGGATATGGATAAAAACATTCAAAGTTGGCATAATAGTGCTAATTCTAGTTACAGCTATTTTGATTATTTAGTGGATGGCAGTAACATACGGAATTTACTATCTGATAAAACTTTTTTAGTTAGGGATAGTAAGAGGAAGAGTTATTCCATATATTTTGCTATTGAAAATAACATTTTGGAGATTGAGAATAATCATTCTTTTCTAAATGAACCGGAAAGTTTTTTCTCTATTTCTAAAAATTCTAGCTATTTGAAGAATGGTTCTAAGAGGAATAATAATAATGATCATTACATTTATGATATAAAATCTAATTGGAATAATAACTTTAATAGTTGCATTGAGAGTTATCTTCGTTCTCAAATCTGTATTGATAGTTACATTTTAGGTGATAGTGTCAAATACAATGACTTTAACAGTTACTTTTTTGGTAAGGTCAGCAATAGTGGTGAAAGCAAGAGTACTAGTATAATAACTAGCACGAATGATTCAAATGCTAGTTATTTAGAAAGTTCTAATAATTTCGAGGAGACGCAAAAATATAAACATTTGTGGATTGAATGCGAAAATTGTTATGGATTAAATTATAAGAAAGTTTTGAAATCAAAAATGAATATTTGTGAACACTGCGGATATCATTTGAAAATTAGTAGTTCAGATAGAATCGAACTTTTGATTGATCCAGGTACGTGGAATCCTATGGATGAATACATGGTCTCTGTGGATCCCATTGAATTTCATTCGGAAGAGGAACCTTATAAAAATCGTCTTGATTCTTATCAAAAAAGGACAGGATTAATGGAGGCAATTCAAACAGGCACAGGTCAACTAAACGGTATTCCTTTAGCAATCGGTATTATGGATTTTCAGTTTATGGGGGGAAGTATGGGATCCGTAGTCGGTGAGAAAATAACCCGGTTGATCGAATATGCTACCAATCAACGTTTACCTCTTATTTTAGTATGTGCGTCCGGAGGAGCACGTATGCAAGAAGGAAGTTTGAGCTTAATGCAAATGGCTAAAATATCTTCTGCTTTATATGATTATCAAATGAATCAAAAGTTATTCTATGTACCGATACTTACATCTCCTACTACTGGTGGGGTGACAGCTAGTTTTGGCATGTTGGGGGATATCATTATTGCTGAACCAAATGCTTACATTGCATTTGCGGGTAAAAGAGTAATTGAACAAACGTTGAATAAGGAAGTGCCCGAAGGTTCACAATCGGCTGAATTTTTATTCCAAAAGGGCTTATTTGATTCAATCGTACCACGTAATCTCTTAAAGGACGTTCTAACCGAGTTATTTCAGTTGCATGGTTTCGTCCCTTTGACGCAAAATGAGAAATAAAGCAGACTCTTAAATGTTTTTTTTCGCGAGTAAGTAGTTAGTTATTTAGTTTCTTGTAATCCAATAAAGATAAGAATTAGAGTCAAATTCCAAAGAAAAGAATTGAATTCATTTTTTTGGAAAGATAAAGGAATTATTTAATATAATTATTATTGTATTTTGTACTTTATGATTCTTAATAAATAAATATTCTAAATATTTTCGTTTATTATATTCTATTTTATTCTATTTTATATTATTATTATATATTATTTTATTATATTCTATTTTATATTATTATTATATATATTCTATGACTTTTTATGTATACTCAATATATAGAGTAATAATATATATTATATATAATTATATTTAATATGTAATTATTATCTATCTACTATCTATTCATATATGTTGATTTAGCTATACTTAGTATAAGTGTATATGAATTAATTCTAGTGATTATAGACTATCTTTATTACAATATAATAATAAAAAAAATATTAATTTAACAATTAACAAAAAAGAACAGGTACAAGTATAAAATTGAGGTACCCATTTTATGATAAACTTACCTTCCGTTTTTGTGCCTTTAGTGGGCCTAGTATTTCCGGCAATTGCAATGGCTTCGTTATTTCTTTATGTTCAAAAAAATAAGATTTTTTAGATATGGGCAGTAGGGACAAATCGCATATATTTTTTTTTAGATAAAGTCAAATTTATTTCCTTGGATTTGTTATTCGGTTCCATTTTTTAATAAAAATAAAAATAACTTAATTATAATATTCTATTTCTATTAAAAAAACACAAAAGGAAAATACTAATATCATATAAGCCTTAAAATACTAATATCATATAAGCCTTAAAAGGGGGTTTAGGTTGAATTTAATATATATCTAATCTAATTTGAACTATCTAAATAAAATATTAAATTAATCTAACAATCAATAAAAAAGAACAGGTACAAATATAAAATTGAGGTACCCATTTTATGATAGATGTTTTTTTTCCTTTAGTGGTCCTAGTATTAATTGTAACGGCTGGTTTATTGGTTTATGTTCAACAACAAATTTCTTGGGGGTCTGGACACCTTATGCGTCGCTTCGCAGAAGACGCATGGCTCTACACTGTACCTGGGGCCCGAAAACCAATCAATTTCTTCTGGGCTTCTTTCACTCTTTTAGGTTCATTAGGGGTTTTAGTTATTTCAGCTTCCAGTTATTATGGTCGGAATTTTTTCTCTTTCAATTCGTCCGAATTTCTAGTTCCTTTTTTGCCACAAGGGGTCACGCTGACTTTCTATGGAATCTCAGGTCTTTTTGTAAGTTTTCATTGGTGGCTTCTAATTTTGTGGAATGTGGGTAGTGGTTATAATCTTTACGATAAAAAAAATGGAATGGTGCATTTTTTTCGTTACGGATTTCCCGGAGAAAATCGTCGTATTCTTTCCAAAGTCCGTGTGGAAGATATTCTGGCCCTCCAATTTTTCGATAACCCAGAACCTCTTAGTGGTGTCCTTTATATGCACACCAGAGAACAGGGGGACATTCCTTTGACTCTTGTTGATGATTATTATGATAGGACTCCACGGAACATTTTACAAACAGCTTGGGACTTGTCCGCATTCTTGGATGTACCATTGGAAATAATTGTATAAAAAAAAAAAAGCGAGAATAAATAATCCATTTCTATGAAAAAATTCGAAATGGATATATATGGGTTCTATTACTGGTAATAGAACTTATGCTTGATAGAAATATTATTATCATATATAGTTGACAAATGAGATGAAGCTGAGTTCATTAAAGACGACAAATGGCAAAAAAGAAAGCATTAATCCCCCTTCTATGTCTTACATCTATAGTCTTTTTGCCCTGGTGCATCTCTTTAACATTTAATAAAAGTCTGGAATCTTGGGTTACGAATTTGTGGAATACTAAAGAATCCGAAATTTTCTTGAATCTCATTAAAGAAAAAAGTATTTTAAACAAATTCATAGAGTTCGAGGAACTCTTCCTTTTGGATGAAATGCTAAAGGAATACCCGGAAACACCTTTAGAAAACCTTCGTATCGGAATCTACAAAGAAAGCATCCAATTGATCAAGACGCACAACCAAGATTGTATCCATATGATTTTGCACTTTTCGACAAATCTAATCTATTTCCTTATTCTAAGTGGTTATTCTATTCTGGGTAATCAACAACTCCTTATTCTTAATTCTTGGGTTCAAGAATTTATATATAACTTAAGTGACACAATAAAAGCTTTTTCTATTCTTTTATTAACAGATTTATGTATAGGATTCCATTCGACTCATGGTTGGGAACTAATGATTGGTTCTGTCTATAAAGATTTTGGATTTACTCAGAATGATCAAATTATATCTGGTCTTGTTTCCACTTTTCCAGTCATTTTAGATACAATTTTTAAATACTGGATTTTCCGTTATTTAAATCGGGTATCTCCGTCGCTTGTAGTGATTTATCATTCAATGAATGACTGAAAAAATGATCCACTGAGACAATTATATTATAAAGTTTGTTTTTTTTATAGAAAAGCTAAACATTCAAAATTTTACTTATTTCTTTCTACTCGTATTCTTCCTAGATTCTAGGAAAATTATTTCAGTAAATACCAGAATCATGGATAGGGAACTATGCCAGTAACCTACCTAATCTTATTGTAGAAATTTTGAGGATCAATGATTGGACCATGCAAACTAGAAATGCTTTTTCTTGGATAAAGGAAGAGATTACTCGATCCATTTCCGTATTGCTCATGATATATATAATAATTAGAGCACCGATTTCAAATGCATATCCCATTTTTGCCCAGAAGGGATATGAAAATCCGCGAGAAGCTACCGGCCGTATTGTATGTGCCAATTGCCATTTAGCTAATAAGCCCGTAGATATTGAGGTTCCACAAGCGGTACTTCCCGATACTGTATTTGAAGCAGTTGTTCGAATTCCTTATGATATGCAAGTGAAACAAGTTCTTGGTAATGGTAAAAAGGGGGCTTTGAATGTAGGAGCTGTTCTTATTTTACCCGAAGGTTTTGAATTGGCACCTCCCGATCGTATTTCGCCCGAGATTAAAGAAAAGATAGGTAATCTTTCTTTTCAAAGCTATCGTCCCACAAAAAAAAATATTCTTGTCGTAGGCCCCGTTCCTGGTCAGAAATATAGTGAAATTACCTTTCCTATTCTTTCTCCGGATCCCGCTACTAAGAAAGATGTTCACTTCTTAAAATATCCTATATACGTAGGCGGGAACAGGGGAAGGGGTCAGATTTATCCCGACGGGAGCAAGAGTAATAATAATGTTTATAATGCTACAGCAACTGGGATAGTAAACAAAATTATA